GTTAATGGTAAGCAAGAAGATTGTTTACGAAGAAACAACAAGAAAAATTCATATTCTGATACATAAGAGTTATATAAGAATCGAAATAGTCTTTTATTTTCTTTTTTCAAAAGAAAAATCGATTTCATTGAAGTAATAAGACTATTCCAATTCGAATAGTAGTTGAGAAAGAATCGCAATAAATGCAAAGATGGAACATCTTGGATCCGGTATTGAAGGAGTTGAACCAAAATTTCCAAATGGATAGGATAGGGTATTTCTATATGTGATAGATAATGTAAATGCAAAAATTTGTCTTCTAAAAAGGGAAATATTGAATGAATAGATCGTAAATTCTGAAACTTTGTTGTTTCTTTTTCTTTCGGACAAGATAATTCTCGTAGCGAGAATGGGATTTCTACAACGATCGCAAACCCCTCAGATAGAATCTGAGAATAAAACTCAGAATAAAAAAAATTGTTGTAATCCAACAATCGATCTTGGTTAGGATGATTAACCGAGTTAATCCAAAAATTCTGCTGATACATTCGAATAATTAAACGTTTCACAAGTAGTGAACTAAATTTCTTGTTATTACAACTAACAATTTCCACAGGCTCGGAATCATTTAATCCATAATCATGGGCAAATGCATAAATATACTCCTGAAAGAGAAGTGGGTAGACGAAGTATTGTTGACGAGATTTCTGTTTTTCTGAATACCCTTCGAATTTTTCCATTTGTATTTCTACTTGAATCAGAAAGAGGAAGCATTTCTCGGTTTATCAAATGATGATACATAGTGCAATATGGTCAGAACAGGGTGTTGCATTTTTTAATACAAACCCTGGAAAGAAAGGGAGTCTAATCCACAGATCTTTTCCTTTTCTATCCAATTAGTTTATGTTTGTTCTAATTACAAAAGAGAACAAATCTTTTATTTTTGCAGGCCAATTGCTCTTTTGACTTTGGAATACAGTCTCTTTATCAATATACTGCTTCTTTTACACATTCAATCCATAACATCCCTTTTCAATCCATAATCAAGAATAATTAGGATTTCTAAAAAAACAAAGAAAAAATCAAGGGTCCGCTCATAGGAAAACCCAACCTTTCCCCGCATCAGGCACTAATCTATTTTTAACGTCTAATTAGATCGGGGAATCATTTCAATTAAGAAGTTAAGCTCGTTGCTTTTTATTTTACCAGAATTGGAGCCAGACTCTATCCATTTATTCACTAGACCCAGAAAATCGGAATTTTTTTATTCCATTCCAAAAATCAAAAATAAGAATTTGATTTTATTACGACATGCTATTTTTTCCATTCATTACCCTTGAGGATCAGTCGTGGTCTTCTAGACTCTACCAAGAGTCTGAACGAATTTGTTGCTTCATCCAAATGTGTAAAAGATCATAGTCGCACTTAAAAGCCGAGTACTCTACCATTGAGTTAGCAACCCAGATAAAATAGGATCTTAGATACGATCGAAACCCAAAAATCAATGGAATTACACCGCACGCTCCTGTCAAAACATTGAACTAGCAAGACATCAAAAGAAAGATTTTATCCCCCATTAAAAACACTCAAATGCCAAAATGAACAGGTCCGGTTAAATTTCACTAAGGTTAAAAAAAGAGCGGCTCCAATCACGATGGCAAAATTGTCATTTTTTTAGCAATTTCTATTTAAAGAAATCCAAAAATCTTGTATGAGAGTACATGCAAGAGGGACAACCCTATCATTTGAGCGAAGTGTAGGCAGAAAAACCTAATATGGAGTGAGGATAAAGAGACCTATCTATCTACAAATTCTATTTGTTCAATAGACCTTTGTCAATGGAAATACAATGGTAAGAAAACAAATTAGATATAAAAAGTAAATAAAATAAGGGCTTATGTTGGATTGGCACGACATAAATCCAGTCAAAAATAGGACTAAGAAAGAGGCAAATTGTGTCTAAATAATTAGACAACGAGGGATACTAGTGATCCCTCTCCTACTTTTTTATTCATTTAGTTCTTCAATTAACTCAAAGTTCCTTCTTTTTCTTTAAAGAATTCTGCCTTCCTTAAAATATCATAAACAGTTCTTGTAGGTTGAGCACCCTTTTCAAGGAAATAGAGAATAGCTGGAACATTTAAACAAGTTTGATTCTTTATCGGATCATAAAAACCTACTTTTCGAAGATCTCTTCCTTCTCTTCGAGATCGAACATCAATTGCAACGATTCGATAGACAGCTTATTGGGATAGATGTAGCTAAACAATGCCCCCCCTAGAAACGTATAGGAGGTTTTCTCCTCATACGGCTCGAGAAAATGATTCGAATTTCTGTCTATAATACAAGTAGATAGAAATTCGACTATGACTTGCATTAATTTCCTTACAGAAAAAACAAATTTCATTTATACTCATGACTCAAGTTGGCTAATTTTGACTGACAGACTTAAAAGGAAAAATCCTTCGAAATTTTTTGAGTCGTCTCTAAACTCTTTTCTTTGTCTCATCTCGAACGAATTTACTTTTATTCCTTATTCTGATCCAATTCAATTGTTGAGACAATTTTATTGTTGAGACAGTTGAAAATCGCGTTTACTTGTTCCGGAATTCTTTATCTTTGATTTGTGAAATCCTTGGGTTTAGACATTACTTCGGGAATTCCTATTCTTTTTTCTTTCAAAAGAGTAGCAACATACCCTTTTTTTCTTATTTCCTTCGATAAAGCATTTCCCTCTTCTATAGAAATCGAATATGAGCGATTGATTTTGATAGACTTTTAATTGAAAGAGTTTTTCCAATCTTCCAAAATTGGACTTTCTTCTTATTTTAACCTTTCGACTTCTATATTAAGGATAGACTGACAAAGTTGGCCTAATTTATTAGTTTTCACTAACCCTAGATTCTTTCCCTTGATAAAAAATCAACTCTGTCCTCTCGAGCTCCATCGTGTACTATTTACTTACAAACAACCCAGCGCAAATTTGGTTCGGGACGAATAGAACAGACTATGTCGAGCCAAGAGCATTTTCATTACTATGAAAAATGATGGATAGCAAAATCCACAATCGATCATGTCCTTCAAGTCGCACGTTGCTTTCTACCACATCGTTTTAAACGAAGTTTCACCATAACAAACATTCCTCAAATTTCATTGCAAAGTGGTATAGGGAATTGATCCAATATGGATGGGATCATGAATAGTCATTGGTTTAGTTTAGTTTTTTGTATACTAATTCAAACTTGCTATCTATGGAAAAATATGGATAAAAGAAATAAGTATTTATCGGGGAAGACTCCGCAAAGATCCAATTTATTTAAACCCATATTCTATCATATGAAGGAAACATAGTTCGAAAAAGACGAATAAACAAGTTTGCTTAAGACTTATTTATTATTGAATTTCAATTCTCAACAGAGGACTCGAGATGGTCAATCCTGAAATGAGAAGAGAAGGATCGATTCTTCTCCAACAAATAAACTATCAACCTCAAAAAAAAATTTAATTAATTTAATTACTATATTAGAATTAGATTAGCAATATATTTTTCCGTAACAAAAACAATTAACTATTAACTAAATAAACTATTCCAATGAAAAGATTGAAAGTTTTTTGGTAGTTATAGAATTCTCGTACTTCTTCGACTCGAATACCAAAAGAAAGAAAAAAATGAAGTAAAAAAAACACATTTCGTGTAAAGTAAAATTAAGGTCTTTGCTTTTACTTATAGCATTCTTTCTTTTACCTAAAAGAAGCAACTCCAAATCAAAAATTAGTAGAAGTATGATTTTTGGAATCCATTCTATCCAACGAACAGTTCTTACCTTATCCTTACCAGAATGGATCATTCTGGATATTTAAAGAATCACAGATCGAGATCGTTTTCGCTTAACCAAAGAAGGACCCTTTTTGCTAATAATATAATACAACAAAAATCTATCTCTATCATAAAGGGATAGGTCTCATTTTTTATACAGTGTTTTACGTATAGACCAAATTTTTCATGAAAATAAAGATATTCAATTTGACTGGACTTGACACTTGATTATGTTTTCTGAGAAAGAAAATGAATGCTTAGAAATGCATCTAATCTAAGAGTTCATAAGAGATAATTATTCTCTCTAATAAACTTTCTTTTGTCTCGTGCGGGGTACAATACGATTTCATCTTTCGTTTCATCAGAAAAATCTGGGACGGAAGGATTCGAACCTCCGAGTAACGGGACCAAAACCCGCTGCCTTACCACTTGGCCACGCCCCATTTCGGGTTTTATCCGACACTAATAAACACTAGTATGTTTATTTGTTTTGTTATTCGTCAATCCCACTTCAATTACATAAAAAATGAGGGATACTCTCTTGCTAGGATTCTAGACATGCGGATAATATAGAATCCAAAAAATGCATTGATCATTACATGGAATTCTATTAAGATATTATATGAAAGTCGAATTTCTTCCATTCTCATTTGAGAGTGCGAATACAAGGAGGTATTTTGCGTTTGGGAAAGTCCGAAGAAAAAAGGATTTTGAATCCGCCTTTTCCTTTTTCCCTTAGAAAAATAACTCAATCAAAATCCAATTATCTACTCTACAAGAACGAAATGCTTGTTATGCCTAATATACTTAGTTTAACCTGTATCTGTTTTAATTCTGTTCTTTATCCGACTAGTTTTTTCTTCGCCAAATTGCCCGAAGCTTATGCCATTTTCAACCCAATCGTGGATGTTATGCCTGTCATACCTGTACTCTTTTTTCTATTAGCCTTTGTTTGGCAAGCTGCTGTAAGTTTTCGATGAAATCTTTACTACTCTGTCTGCCAAATTGAATGATGTATTCATTCCAAAAAAATTCGAAAAATGGATAAAAGCCGAGAAGTCTTATCTTATATTATGAACCTTCGATTCTAAAATTCAAATTCTTCTACATTGAATGTATAGCTGCAGCAATAAATTTGGATCAGCCTTTCTACCCCTGCACCTACATTGAGCAGGTACCTTTAGGTACCCACACAATACCTAACCTAATTTTTGATATTGATAAGAGTGCTTATTAGAAATCAATTCTTGAAAAAAATTGCAAGAATTGATTTTTGCATTTTTAGGTGTCAAAATAAACAAAACCCATCCTAATGGATCTGTGTGGTAAGGAAAAACGGGTAATCTATTCCTTAAAAAAAAATCTTGGAGATTATGTAATGCTTACTCTCAAACTTTTTGTTTATACAGTAGTGATATTCTTTGTTTCCCTCTTTATCTTTGGATTCTTATCTAATGACCCAGGACGTAATCCTGGGCGTGAGGAGTAAAAATCCAATTTTTTTTGGAATTTTTTCTTACAAATTGGATTTGTTTCGTACATTTATCTATGAGAAAATCCGGGGGTCAGAATTCCTTCCAATTCGAAAGTCCCAAATGATCCGAGGGGGCGGAAAGAGAGGGATTCGAACCCTCGGTACAAAAAAATTGTACAACGGATTAGCAATCCGCCGCTTTAGTCCACTCAGCCATCTCTCCCCGTTCCAAATCGAAAGGTTTCCGTAATATGACAGAGGCAAGAAATAACGATTGCAAAAAATCCTTCCTTTTTCTTTCAAAAGCCCATAAAAATTATATTGCCAATTCCATTTTAGTTATATTCTTTTTTATTAATGTTAATAAAAAAAAGAAGAAAATTCTTGTTTTTTCTTTCTAAAATTCGATATTGACTGAGAAACAATCAGATAGATTTTCTCTTCAGCGGGCATTTCCATATAGGACTTGTTATAATAAAACAAACAGGTTATATAAAAAATAAAAAACTCTTTTTTGATTATTTATCAACAAAGCAAAAAGGATTCTTATCAAACCCACCATAAAATCAAACCCACCATAAAATTGGAAAGAAATATAAAGTAAGTAGACCTGACTCCTTGAATGATGCCTCTATTCGCTATTCTGATATATAAATTCGATGTAGATGAAATTGTATAAGCGGATTTTTTGTATTTCCTTAGACTTAGACCGCGCAAGGCAAGAATTTTTCGCTATTTACGATTTCATATTCTTGTTACTAGATGTTCTATAGGAATAAGAAAAAATCGCAACTCCTTTCCGCTACACATAAAAATTTATTTCGAAAGTCAATTTTTTTTTTTCAATATCTTTCTTTTTTTTTCAGAATCCTATTTTTGTTCTTCCACCCATGCAATAGAGAGCGAGTGGGAAAAGAGGGGTTACTTTTATTTTCATTTTTCCCTTAAAGGATAGGCTTTGAAATAGGAGTCATGGAATAATGCTGAATTCAAATGTTTATTTCTATAGTATAAGAAAAACTAATCGAATCAAATTCATGGATTTACCACGACCTCGGTTGTGACCCCATAGATAAAAATGCAAAATTTCTATCTTCGAGACCATTGAAAAAGGGCATTGAACGAGAAAGAAATCGTCCACAGATAATTAAACTATCGTATGCCTTGGAAGTGATATGAGGTGCTCGGAAATGGTTGAAGTAATTGAATAGGAGGATCACTATGACTATAGCCCTTGGTAGAGTTACTAAAGAAGAAAATGATCTATTTGATATTATGGACGACTGGTTACGAAGGGACCGTTTCGTTTTTGTAGGATGGTCCGGCCTATTGCTCTTTCCTTGTGCTTATTTCGCTTTAGGGGGTTGGTTTACAGGGACAACTTTTGTAACTTCTTGGTATACCCATGGATTGGCTAGTTCCTATTTGGAAGGTTGTAATTTCTTAACCGCGGCAGTTTCCACCCCTGCCAATAGTTTAGCACACTCTTTGTTGCTACTATGGGGCCCGGAAGCGCAAGGGGATTTTACTCGTTGGTGTCAATTAGGGGGTCTGTGGACTTTTGTCGCTCTCCATGGGGCTTTTGCACTAATAGGTTTCATGTTACGTCAATTTGAACTTGCTCGGTCTGTTCAATTGCGACCTTATAATGCAATTTCATTCTCTGCTCCAATCGCTGTTTTTGTTTCCGTATTCCTTATTTATCCACTGGGGCAATCTGGTTGGTTCTTTGCGCCGAGTTTTGGCGTAGCAGCGATATTTCGATTCATCCTCTTTTTCCAAGGATTTCATAATTGGACGTTGAACCCATTTCATATGATGGGAGTTGCCGGAGTATTAGGCGCGGCTCTGCTATGCGCTATTCATGGGGCGACCGTAGAAAACACTCTATTCGAGGATGGTGATGGTGCAAATACCTTCCGCGCTTTTAACCCAACTCAAGCTGAAGAAACTTATTCAATGGTCACTGCTAACCGCTTTTGGTCCCAAATCTTTGGTGTTGCTTTTTCCAATAAACGTTGGTTACATTTCTTTATGCTATTTGTACCCGTCACCGGTTTATGGATGAGTGCTATTGGCGTAGTCGGCCTGGCTCTGAACCTACGTGCCTATGACTTCGTTTCCCAGGAAATCCGTGCAGCGGAAGATCCTGAATTTGAGACTTTCTACACCAAAAATATTCTTTTAAACGAGGGTATTCGTGCGTGGATGGCAGCTCAGGATCAGCCTC